AGGCCTAATAAATTTAAATTATCTCTTCCATTCTATGGCCCCTAGAATGCCAATATTAGCACGAATCGTACGGAAATGTAACTCAGTATTCAAACAACTATTCAGAGTTCCTAGAGCTCCTTGTACGGCTTGTTGGAAAACCCGTTGTCGGACCTGATTCATCGCTCTTTGTTTTTCAAAATAAAGGGTTTCATTTTTAGACTTTTCTAATTGTTCCAAACTCATAGAAGTAGCATTAATCAAATTTGCTTTTTCTCGTTCTATCTCAGAGTATCCATTCATCCGATACTCATCTGCTTCTAGTTCGACTTTCTGTAATCGAAGCCGAGCTTTTTCGAGTTGTTCAAGGGTCCCTCTACGCAATTCTTCCGAATTTCGAATAGTACTTAAGATCCTCTGTTTTCGATTATCTAATAAATCTTTTAATGAAAGTAGATTATCTTGCTATTAAGTTTACAACTTTTATGATCTCTTCCCGAACCAAACATGAATCTTTCGATTCATTTGGCTCTCACGCTCCTTTTTTTCTTTTTTGCTATGTATTATGGTTATTTCCATATCTTTTTTTTTTGTAATGAGCCTATCCTCTATCCTCTTTTCTCTTTGTATTTCAATATACGGAAACGTATATAAGACTAGATAAATATTAAGAGGACTCTTCCGACTAGATAAAAATCTATCATGGTCAGCAAAGTTGTTTCTTTATTTGTTTTGCTCTGTTAGTTAACAATTTCATTAAGAAAAACGAAGTAAATAAAAGGAAAATGAAAATTGCTAGAATTATTTTTCTTTCCTTAAATCCAAAAAATTTCTCTTTTTTTTATACACAGGTCGTCGATTCGGCATTGGAAAAAGGGCAGGGTGCCCCTCTAGTAAATAGTTCAAACCATTTTATCGATATGAGTGTTCTATATCAGATAAATTCGACACTAGGTATTTCCCGTTTTAAGCATTTGGATACTAATAAAGCATTTCGATACTAATATAGTTGTAGAAAGAGTACCTCTTTTTGCCTGGACTTCAAGCAGTTTAGCTTTAACCGTGTTAATGGTCTCACATTATTGGTCTATAGAGAATCAAAGTAAATTTACCAATGAGTCGCGAAATGCTATGGTTCTTCCATATGATTTCTGAAGTTATTCAGAAGTAATTCGTGGAGATCGTGCACCTTTTCTTATTTATCCCAAAATAAAAATACTAAAAAATATTCTAAAGTGCAGCCGGATAGATCCAATCTATTCTTGAAATAGACAACTCGCACACACTCCCTTTCCAAAAAAAATCAATACGCCAACCACTACAGTTAGATTTATTAGATTTGTTGCTAAAATATCGGTATTAAGCCCGAAACTCCCAGCGAATGGCCAGTGAGCTAAAAAAACAAAAGAATGGGTTACATTTTTCATATGCTCTCCTCTTATAGATAGGACGAACAAAGAAGAAAGTTTTTCGATCACTTACTTCGCTCGCCCTTTTTATCGGTTTTTTTAATGCAATTTTTTTAATGCAAATAGATTCAATCTAATAATTTCTTTTAGATTAAGTCTTAGGTCTCGTTTGATCTGTGAAAGATCTCCTTTGTTAAAATGTTCCCAAAATTCCTAAAATAAAAGGAAAAAGACTTTCCACTATCCTAAACTAAGGACGGGAAGGAAGAGGGCGAGCATATCTTCTACCTAAATTGATCATGCTCAAATCAACCCTTCCCGGGGTATTGTCTGTCCCGATAAATAAAAAATTCCTGGAATAATATAATAAAAAAAAGTATTGATATACTTGGAATTACAGAAGCAAATACCCATTTACTAAAAAAAAGAAAAAAGTATCTAATCTAAAGGACTTATTTTCTTTTTTAGGATTAAACAAAAGGGTTCGCAAATAAAAGCGCTAGTGCCACAACTAGTCCATAAATTGTTAAAGCTTCCATAAAAGCTAGACTAAGCAATAAAGTACCTCGTATTTTCCCTTCTGCTTCTGGCTGTCTCGCAATACCCTCTACAGCTTGTCCTGCAGCAGTACCTTGACCAACTCCAGGCCCAATAGAAGCAAGCCCTACAGCCAATCCAGCAGCAATAACGGAAGCAGCAGCAATTAGTGGATTCATGGTGAGTTCCTCGTGTCAAAAAAAAAAGAAATGGTTAAGGATACAATCAACCAAGAAATTATTACTTTTAACTTCTAAGCTCTATTGGGTAGAAGTAACTAAAAAGTACAAATTGAAATGATAATCTAAATCATCCGAACTACTTCGAGATCTCGTTTTTAGTTTCTAATCATTAGAGGTTTGTGTAAATCCATATGCTTTTCATTATTCTATTTCTCTTTCTTTCCAACCAACCACCCTTTCATTCCATCTTTTTTTACTTTTCGATATCCTTGAGTTCCCTTTTTTTCCCTTCATCTAATCCATAATAAAAGACGAAATACAGGAAGAACCCCTATTGAAATCGAACTAACCCAAATCCAATAGGAATCAAATAAAGATATATAATTGAGAACAATATGCTGCATAGAACTGGATATGGAATCCAATTCCGGAATTCTATATATCGGATTAGATAATGAATCTAATCTAACTTATAAATAAATCTAATCTAACTTATAAATAAATAAAATCCTATATACATTTGTATCTTCTATTTTGTTTGCATATTTTCTTATTTTCTATTGAATCCAATTCCAAAATCATTCCTTAGAATTAGAAAGCCGCACAAAAGATGACTGTCTTATAGACATTAAGGATATAGATCTAACTGGATTTCGCCCCCTCCCCTGAATGCATATATAATTTAACAATTCCGTAATATAGTCTTTTCTCTCTCCTACAACTCTAGGTTACGCATTTCGAACTAGTTAGTTTTCTAACCAGGAGGATTATCTGCAACCATGCATGAATTGGGCTAAGCTAAAAAAAAAGACTATTTCGAAAATTAGTCAATTCAATGATGACCTTCCATGGATTCACCTATATAGGCTGCGGCTAACGTTGCAAAAATAAGAGCTTGAATACCGCTTGTAAATAATCCAAGAAACATGACCGGTATAGGGACTACTAAGGGGACTAAAGAAACAAGAACAACAACGACTAATTCATCCGCCAATATATTTCCGAAAAGTCGAAAACTAAGCGATAATGGTTTTGTGAAATCTTCTAGGATGTTAATTGGTAAAAGGATTGGGGTTGGTTTAATATATTTCTCGAAATAACTCAATCCTTTTTTGCTAAGACCCGCATAAAAATATGCCGCTGATGTGAGTAAAGCTAAAGCAACAGTAGTATTTATATCATTCGTGGGCGCTGCTAATTCCCCATGGGGTAACTCTATAATTTTCCAAGGTAAAAGAGCACCCGACCAATTCGAAACAAAAATAAAAAGGAACATAGTTCCAATAAAGGGAACCCAGGGACCGTATTCTTCTCCAATCTGAGTTTTGCTCAAATCTCGAATAAACTCAAGGACATATTCGAAGAAATTCTGACCGTCGGTTGGGATGGTTTGTGGATTCCGAACAGCTATGATAACTGAACCCAGCAAGATAGTAATTACGACCCAAGAAGTGATGAGTACTTGGGCATGAATTTGGAAACCTCCTATTTGCCAATAGAAGTGTTGGCCTACTTCTACGCCTGATATATCATACAACCCCTTGAGTGTTTTAATGGAACATGGTGTAATATTCATATTGTCCTCTGATAAAAATTGAACTTCAAAAAGGAATTCTTTTGATTCAACCATCTCTTTCTCAACTCAGCAACTTGAAGTATTAATCTTATATTTAGGATACCAAGAAATCACATCAAATGATAATATATATCAATACCCTCTAATATATATCAATATTCCCCTTCTTTTATCTAGGCAAAACAAAAAAAAAATAGTAACTGATCCCATAAATCTACGTAGTTGCTTAAGAATTCACTATTCTTCTTAATCTTAATCAAATTCTTCTTAATCTTAATCAATGATTTCTTATATAGAGAGAACGGCCCTCACAAATTGCAAATACTAATTTGTTAAGAATCAATCGAATGGAAGTCATAGTGTCATCGTTGGCAGGAATCGATATATTCGCGAGATCTGGGTCACAATTTGTATCGATTAAAGAAATAGTAGGAATCCCCAAAATGGCGCATTCCCGAAGAGCTATATACTCTTTTTGCTGATCAAGGACGATCACAATGTCAGGCAACCTCGTCATATATTTAATCCCGCCGAGATATCTTTGCAAGGTAGATAATTTTCTCTTTAAGATTGCCACATCTCTTTTGGGGAGATGGTGGAATTTTCCCATCTTTTCTTCCGCTCTTAAGTCTCTAAATTGAGAAAGTCTAGTTTTGGTAATCGACCAATTCGTTAACATACCACTGAACCACTTTTTATTAACATAATGACAACGAGACCTTATTGCAGCTGATGCCACTAAATCCGCTGCTCTTTTTTTGGTACCAACAATTAAGAAGCTTTTTCCCTGACTTGCCGCATCAAAAACTAAATCACAGGCTTCTGATAAAAAACGAGCCGTTCTAGCGAGATTTGTAATATGAGTACCTTTACGCTTTGCCGAGATGTAAGGGGCCATTTTAGGATTCCATTTCTTAATACCATGACCAAAATGAACTCCCGCTTCTATCATCTCTTTCAAATTGATGTTCCAATATCTTCTTGTCATTTTTTCCACACTTCTCTTTTTTTTTCTTTTTTTCGTCTTACCATTACGGAATTGATTTCTTTTTGAAGATTAAGAAAGAGGCGAAATATCTTGAAATAAATAATAATTGTTCCGATGGAACCTTCTACTCAGAATTGGCCATTGATACATGATATAAACAAACACAGCCTTAATAAATTAACTGACTTCTTTTATTTAGTAAAATAGGAAAATACAAAATCTAAAATCAGACCTGTTAGCATTCTAAGGTCAAAAGTCTAGTTTCAATTAAAGTAAAAAAATCTGCTTTATATGCTTTATATATCCTTAAATCGTATAAATGGGAGTAAATGGGGGTTCTGATGTCTCATAGAAATTGTTTGTTACGTCAGAATCAGAAGAAACTAATTCTGTATGGAGAAACAAAATATCTCTCATTTCCGACGTGAATAAATTTTTTTTTTGAATTTCGAAATAAAGGTTCTTGTCTTGTGGGAAACGATGCACAAATTTTTGGAATCCGGTACCAACAGGTATAATTCCCCCCAGAACTACGTTTTCTTTCAGGCCTTTCAACCAATCAATACGACCTCGTAGGGCAGCTTTTGCTAAAACTCGAGCAGTTTCTTGAAAACTTGCTTCAGATATGAAACTTTGGGTATTCAGGGAAGCCCTTGTTATTCCCAATAAGATTGCCCGATAATAGATCGATTCATCCAAAGCTCGCCCTGCTCGTTCCGCTCGCAATAGTCCTATTAATTCCCCAGGTAAAAAAACATTAGACATTCCATCTTCGGAAACCCGTACTTTTGATGTTACTTGGCGTATAATAATCTCTATATGTCTATTATGGATCTGTACCCCTTGGGATCGATAAACCTTTTGGATCTTATTAACCAAAGAGATACGACTTTGGGCGGTGGTTAGCTCAGCTCCAATCAAGAATCCCCAGGGAACCCCAAGAATTCTTGGTATACGCTCATTCCAATCCTCAATTCTCCTTTCGAGATTCGGCGATAGTGAATCAATTGAACGCGCTTCGAATATTTGTTCTACTTTTGGAAGACCTTGCGTTATATCACTAGATCTGGATTTTTCATATATAAAGGTAACTAACCTATCCCCTTTGTAAAGGATTTTTCCATAATGACCATGAACAGTTGCTCCTATAGTGGCCAAATAAGGCTTAGCTGCTCTTATAACAAAGGAGTCCATATTAACAATGAAAATTTGACCAGATTTTTTTATGTGCGATTTAAATAGACATACATTTTCGCAAATAAATTGTCCAAGGTGAATTATTGCCAACGTTTCCTCCCATGAGTCATGATGGAGAAAGTGCCAATTCAAATGGAATGGATCCAACATGATGTTACTGTCGAAATTTGACATCCTTTTATTTTCATCTATTAAAGAGTATTTAAGCCCTTGAAGTACTTGGAAGGTTTGTTTCAAATTGTCAAGGAAGAAGTATTTTTTTAACAAGATCTGATTATGTGTTAATAAATAGTAAGATGAAGAAAAATTCGATATACTAGGTACAATAGCGCCTAAGAGCCCAAAAATATCTCGAATAAGAATTCTAGGATTCGATTCTTTTACCGCATTGGGATATTTCGAATTCTTGAATAAACCAATTCGAGAACAGTTGGATGCCGACAAAATCATCAAAGATGGGTATTCTTTATTTCGATTCAACAAGGTCCCAATAGCTTCTTGATGTTGGCTAAGTGATTGAATCTTCGCCTTGGAATAAAAGGAATTGGTATTGTTGCGATCTAACCCATTATTGGGAATCGGTCCTGCACTTGTCCTATCATACCTTCTTCTTGTATATGAAATAGTGGACTTGACTAACTCAATTCTTAGGAAATCGCGAATCAGATCATTTGTTCTTAACTCAACAAGGGAAGCACGAGCCCCCTCTTTTTCTTCTTGTTCCCAATTCACTATCAAGCAAGTTCGAACGAATTGACTATTCGTGTGATAAATTCTTTGAGTTAACTTGCTATTTTCATGAGAAATAAAATTGACAAGTCGAAGTTGGAGATTATCCTCTTCTTGCAGGAGATCTTGCGGGAAAAGTCTTGCTAGATTTCTCCCTTCGTCCATTTCATATGCGACTGCAGGTCGAACTGAAACAAAATACTTTTCCTTGCTTTTGAGAATTTTTTTCCGTTGAACATAAACCCAATTTTTTCTTTTTTTTGAGTCCTTAGAATCTTTTTTTTTTCTTTCTGGTGGTATCAAACTGGCGCCTAATATCTTATCCGCCTCTTCAGGAAAATGAATATCTCCGGAAAAGATTTTTAGTTCCGTATGGCTTTTTTTTCTCTTAACTCGGACCAATCCACCTAGTCGACTTCTTGTATTTTTTGTGAGTTGTGTATCCACTCCAATAATACTATTGTCAAGTACCTTTAGGGATGAGGATCTCGGCAAGATATGCAGTTCTTGAAGAATGAAAAAAAACCGATCTACTTCTTTTTGGTATTTTAGACTAAATTCTTTTGTTCCTGGATGCTCAATAAAACCCTCTTTTTTTAAGATAGAATCTTCCTCCGGGCTCCCATATTCGTCCTCTGAGTCTTCCTCTGAGTCTTCTTCTAAAGCCCCATATTCGTTCTCTGAGCCATCTTCACGGCTCCCATATTCTTCTTCCTCTAGAGTTTCATATTCGTCTTCTCGAGTTTTATATTCGTTCTCTGGGTTCCCATATTCTTCTTCTGAGTCTTTCTCTAGAGTCCTATATTCGGCCTCTAGGATCCCATATTCATCTTCTAGGGTTTCATATTCGTCTTCTAGAGTCCTATATTCGTCTTCTAGGGTTTCATATTCGTCTTCTAGAGTCCTATATTCGTTCTCTGGGCTCTCATATTCGTCCTCTGAGTCTTCCTCTAGAGTCCTATACTCTTCCTCTCGGGTCCGATATTCTTCCTCTAGGGTCCTATATCGAAATTTAACAATCCCTGAACCCCTTTTATCTTTTCTGTATCCTGGATCGTCAAAATAAGCAAAAATAGTATTTCTACGTAAAACACCCATAAAGGGTATTTCAATCGAAATCCCCAAACAGGATATTAGCTCTTTTTCTTGTTCTTGATGATATTGTAATGGAATGACGAACCTATTTCTTCGCTTTTTCGCCAACAAATCCGAATTATCTTGAAGAATAGAAATAGAAGGATAGACAAAATTCCAATGATTGTTGGACACGATTCGATCTGGCGTTAAATAATCAAGAATTTCCTTATCTTTTTTACCAAAAGTATCCAACAGTCTATGGCTTACTTGATCATTAGCCATTGAGAGGTCAAAGATATATCTTCCGTCAAGAGAAAAAGAATAAGTATTCATTTGATCTTGATCCTTGTGCAGCGAAAAGGATGCTATACTGGATCTGCACATACTTACTGACAATATCCATAAATGGCTTGTTTTTGGTAATCGACGAAGATTACCATATTGATATTCGGGCGCATGGTAAACATCAGTACTCCAGTGCATTTCCCCGTCTGATTCGGAATAAATATGCTTTTGTACCTTTTCTTTAAAATGCAAAGTGGATGTTCCGGCACGAATCTCCGCAATTACTTGTTCCGATTCTACATATTGATCATTTTGCACTAGAATAAGGCTTTTTAACGGAATATTCACACTATGTAGAATATCCTGACTCTGAATAGTTACACGCAAGTCTATATAGCATAGAAAAGCAGGCTGCCCATGACGGGTACGTGTGGGGTGAACCAAATCCTCATTGAATTGGATTTTTCCATTCGAGGGGGATCGTACAAGGTCGGCAGTACCCCCTGTGAATACTCCACCAGTATGAAAAGTTCTTAATGTTAGTTGAGTCCCTGGCTCACCAATTGATTGACCCGCAATAATACCTACAGCTTCTCCCAATTCGACCAGATCGCCATGAGTGGGACTCCGCCCATAACATAATTGACAGATCCAAGATGCGCTCCGGCAAGTAAAAGGAGTTCTAATATATATGGGTTGTGCCCGAAACGGTTGTGCTCGAAAGGCAGTTATGAATCGATTGACTAATCCAATTCCAATATCTTGATTTCGAGCAGCAATGCATCGTGAACCGATATATATATCGTCTGCTAATACACGACCAATTAGTGTTTGGACTAAAAGTTTTTCTGTCATCCCATTTTGAGGACTCACAGAAATACCTCGGATAGTACCACAATCTCTTCTACGCACAATAATATGTTGAACTACTTCAACAAGTCTGCGTGTAAGATATCCAGCATCCGCTGTTCGTACAGCAGTATCTACAACCCCTTTGCGGGCTCCATAACAGGAAATTATATATTCTGTTAAAGAAAGTCCCTCGCGTAAATTGCTTTGAATAGGTAAATCAATCATTTGTCCTTGAGGATCCGCCATTAACCCTCTCATCCCTACTAATTGGTGTACCTGAGATGCATTTCCTCTAGCTCCTGAAAAAGACATTAGATAGACTGGATTAGAAGGATCCGTTATCCGAAAATTCGAATTCATTTCTTGTTTCAAATATTCACTTGTAGCATACCATATTTCAACGGATTGGCGTAATTTTTCTACTGCGTGTACAGCCCCATAATAATAGTGTTTCTCCAAAAGAAAACTCTGTTGTTCTGCATCTTGGACTAACCATCCTTTAGAGGGTATTGTTAAAAGATCCTCGATTCCTAAAGAAATCGATGTAGTAGTGGCTTGATGGAAGCCCAGAGCTTTTATTTGATCCAGTATATGGGATGTATATCCCATTCCGAAATGATCTATTAATCTGCTAATAAGTCGTTTCATAGCAGTTCCGTCTATCTCTTTATTATGAAAGACCAGGTTGGCCCGTTCCGCCATACATAAGTACCCCCTTTTTTGACTGAGTAGGATTCGACAATTGCTGAGTAGGATTCGACAATAGGCCTGAGTCAGTGATTCGAAAACTTAATTTACCCCCTTTCCTTAATCTCAATCTGAATTTGCGTGGCAAAAAAGATGGTACTAGCGAAATTGTAATGCCCCCCGAAAGGGGCATCGCCGAATCTAACTTCCTTGTTTAGATTTAGATAGTGTATGAATAGGCTCGACTAAATCCTTGTATGGCTTCCTCTATTTCTCTATAAAAAGAAATATGACCAAGAGTGGTTCGAATGTATATAGAACGGGTTTCTTTTTTTCTATTTCCGACTATTAGATAGTAGGCATAAATCTCATGATAAGTCCCAAAAGATTCATATTGAACTTCAATCGGAACTTCTCTTGATCCAATGACGCGTTGATCTAGTTTCCATCGTAGCCACAAGGGACTGTTTAAACCGATTCGTTTCTGTCTATAAGCTCCCAGTGCATCATAGGAACTAGAAAAATGGGGTTCTTTATCTTTCGTATAATTATTATTATTGTAATTTACTTTTTTATTTGGATAGTTTTCGCAACTATTATATCTATTTGCACAAATACCTCGACGATTTCCAATCGTTAATACATAAAGTCCGATAAGCATGTCTTGGGTTGGCACGCAAATAGGATCTCCAATAGCGGGAGACAGGAGATTCATATGAGAAAACATAAGTAAACGGGCTTCTGCTTGAGCTTCCAAGGATAAAGGTAGATGAACAGCCATTTGATCCCCATCAAAGTCTGCATTGAAACCCTTACACACTAATGGATGTAAACAAATAGTACGCCCCTCTACTAAAGTGGGTTGGAAGGCCTGTATGCCTAATCTATGCAGGGTAGGTGCTCTGTTCAACAGTACAGGATGCCCCCGCATAACTTCTTGAAGTATTTCCCATACAATGGGTTCCTTTTCCCAAATTTTCCTTTTAGCAATCCTGACATTAGAAGTAGCACGTTTCGTGATTAAATCGCGAATTACAAATAGCTGAAAAAGCTTTATTGCTATTTCTAGAGGCAATCCACATTGATGTAATGAAAGCGAAGGACCCACAACAATGACAGAACGCCCCGAGTAATCGACCCGTTTCCCAAGCAGAGTCTCGCGAAACCTCCCCTCTTTACCCTCAATTACATCTGAAAGTGACTTGTATACTTTATTGTGACCATCCCTCGTCGGTTGTCCGCGAGACCCACTATCAAGAAGTGTATCCACGGCTTCTTGTACCAATTTTTCCTGGCACATTACTAAATCGGCTGGCGCTAATTCACTTCTTTTTAATAGATAGGCAAGGTTGTTGTTTCGACGGATAACTCTCTTATAAAGTTCATTAATATCCGAAGTCACTACTTTATCCCCAGACCTATAAACAATGGGTCTCAATTCGGGAGGAAGAACTGGTAATAAGCACAAAACCATCCATTCCGGTTCTACATTTGTTTGAATAAAATGTTTTGCTAATTGCATTCGTCTAATTAAAAAAACTTTTCTTATTCGTCTTTTTCTATCTTCCCATTCATCTCCACTATACCCCTCATCTTCTAATTCCTTCCATTCAACCAAGGAATTCTCTATAATAATTCGCAAATCCAAATCTGCTAATTGTTCTCTAATAGCACCTGCTCCTGTCGCAATTTCCCGATTTCGAAATGTTGCAAAGCCTGGGGTAGAAAAAAAGGGAGAAATGCTGTGGTTACAGGATGCAATTTCATCTTCGAATAAACCTCGTAATCGTAAGAAAGTAGGTTTTTTAGCGCTGGGCCTAGCAAAAGAGAAATCGCCGTATACTAGGCCTTCCAATTTCTTAAGAGGTTTATCTAAAAGATTCGCGATATAACTAGGAAGACCTTTCAAATACCACACATGAGTCACTGGACATGCCAGTTTGATGTATCCCATTTGATATCTTCGTATCCGAGAATCAACAAATTCTACCCCGCATTTTTGACAAAATCTTTCGTCTTCGTTTTCCGCTACGCTCGCTCGAGAATTTCCACAAGCACAAATTCCGCTTTTTATGGGCCCAAAGATTCTTTCGCAAAACAATCCATCTTTTTCTGGTTTATCGGTTTTATAATGAAAAGTGGAGGGCCTTGTGACTTCGCCAACGACTTCCCCATTAGGTAGGATTTTGTTAGCCCAAGCCTTTATTTGTTGGGGGGAAACGAGTCCAATTTGAAGTTGTTTATGTTTATATTGGTCAATCATAAAATAGAAATAAGAAAAAAATTTATATTTATTCTGATCAAACATCCTCCCTATTAACCTGAAAGTTCTTCTCAGATACAAGGAAATGGTTCAGTTCTAGAGCCAAAGATCGTAGTTCTCGAACGAGCACTCGAAAAGATTCTGGAGGATCCTCGTGATTAGGCACTCTTTTTCCCCAGATCGTAGCATTAAGTATTTCTTGGCGAGCTATAAGATGATCAGATTTATAAGTAAGTATCTCTTGTAAAATATGAGCAACACCAAATCCCTCTAAAGCCCAAACTTCCATTTCTCCTACTCGTTGTCCCCCTTGTTTGGCTCTTCCTCTAACGGGTTGTTGGGTAACAAGTGAGTAGGGCCCAGTAGAACGTCCATGGATTTTTTCATCAACTTGATGAATTAATTTTAAAATATAGGACTTCCCTATTAGAACAGGTTGTTCGAAGGGATCTCCTGTTCTTCCATCAAATATTCTGCTTTTTCCCGGGTACTCGGGTTCAAATACCCATGGATTTTTTGTTTGTTTACTGGCTTCATATAATTCCGAAAACACAAGTTTTCTTGAAGCCTCTTGCTCATATCTCTCATCAAAGGGTGCTATTCTATAATGTTTCTTTAGCAGATCCCCTGCTAATCCGAGCGAGCTTTCAAATATTTGTCCCACATTCATTCGTGAGGGTACTCCTAGGGGATTGAAGACCATATCAACAGGTGTTCCATCTTGCAAATAGGGCATATCTTGCCTAGGCAAAATTTTGGAAATGATCCCCTTATTCCCGTGTCTTCCTGCTACTTTATCCCCAACTTTGATTTCACGTTTCTGTAAAATATATACACGAACCATTATGTCGAGGGGGTCCCTCTGGATCCATTTCACATCGATAACGCGCCCTCTTCCACCTATAGGTAGTTTGAGAGAAGTTTCTTTTGAAGTGGATACCTCAAGACCAAAAATGGCCCGTAATAATCCAGCTTCCGCTATATACGAGGATTCGCTCGCTATCTGAGGCGTTAATTTACCTACTAAAATATCGCCTGTTTCTACCCAGGATCCCAACCTCACAACTCCATTTCTGTCCAAATTGCGGAGTAAATGTTCTTCTAGATGTGGTATTTCTTTAGTGATTTTTTCAGCGGAGCCTTGGCTTGTCGTATCCGTCTGAATTTCATATTTTCGGATGTGAAAAGAAGTATAAATATCTTCATATACCAAACGTTCGCTAATTAGTACTGCGTCTTCAAAATTGTAACCCTCCCACGGCATATAAGCTACTAAAACGTTTTTTCCTAAAGCAAGTTCCCCACCAACTGTAGCTGCTCCCTCCGCTAAAATTTGCCCTTTTTTAATGGATTTACCCCGCGAAACCCGAGGTTTTTGGTGCATACAAGTATTTTTGTTAGAGCGCCGATGGGCAACTAAAGGAATACTTATAGTCTTCCCACTACTTGATAAAAGGATCTTCTGACTATCACTAGAAATGATCTTTCCCTCGCGTTCGGCTATAATGGAAACCCTCGAATCTAGAGCTGTTTGGCGTTCCAATCCAGTTCCAACAATGCACTTCTCGGACCGAGAAAGTGGAACTGCTTGGCGCTGCATATTAGAACTCATTAAAGCCCGATTCGCATCATTATGCTCAATAAAAGGAATGAGAGAACCTCCAATAGAAAAATATTGGAAAGGAAAAATACTTCTAACATGAATCTGTTCCCATGCAATAGTCAGGAATTCTTGACGGTATCTAGCTGGAACAACTTGTTCTTCCTGAATACCCTGATTCAAGGACAAAGAATTTCCTGCTGCTATCATATAATATTCATCTCTATTTGGTGATAAATAAACCACCTGTCTCTCTTTTTTTTCTTTTGCTTTCTCAGATATTTCATAAAACGGACTCTCTATAGATCCCCACCAGTGATCAATTCTCGCATGAATAGCTAAGGATCCAGTAAGTCCAACATTGATGCCTTCGGACGTGTCAATTGGACAAATACGCCCATAGTGACTCGGATGAATATCTCGGCTCCGAAAACTCGCAGTTCTCCCCGTCAATCCTCCAGGACCCAAACAACTCACTTTTCGCCCATGAACCGTTTGTGTCAATGGATTGGTTTGGTCAAAAACTTGAGATAAGGGGTATGTGCCAAAAAAGGTCTCATAAGTAGTTATTAATAAAATCGAAGTTGAAGTTGGAGTTACCAAAGTTTGTGGAGTCGGTTTCGATTGACGTATGAATACTCTACGGATAGTTTTTTGAACCGCATGTTGTAAACGGCCAAGAGCCAGTCCGAATTGATCTTGTAACAGATCCGCAACCGAACGAATACGTTTATTTTTCAAGTGATTCATATCGTCATCGTCAAGTATACCCGTTCCAAATTTCATTCCAATCAAATGATCCGTAGCGGCCAATACATCTCGTGGTAACAAGAATGTATTGTTCTGAGGTATATTAAGATTCAGTCTCCGATTCATATTTCGTCGACCAACTCTTCCTAATTCACATTTTTGTTGAAAAAATTTCTTTTGTAATTCCTCACATAAGGACTCCGAAAATACCAGGTCCCCGCCTACACAAGCAAATTGTTGATAAAACTCCAAAATAGCTTTTTCTTTTGACTCAATCCTCTTTTTCTCCTTAGCATTCGGGAAAGACAAGAAAATTTCGGGGTAGGAAACATTATCCAAAATTTCTCTTAGATTCGAACCCATAGCTGATGATAGAACTAAAATGGATATCTTTTGTTTTCTACTCACGCGAGCCCATATCCTTTCTTTTTTATCAATTGCTAATTCCGATCTTCCTCCCCAATCTGATATTATAGTCCCGGTGTATATAGAAATTCCCTTATGGTCTAATTCGGAACGGTAGTAAATACCAGGACTTAGCAATATTTGATTGATCACAATTCGGTATATTCCATTTATTATAAAGGTTCCTAAGGAATTCATTATAGGAATGTTTCCAATAGAAATGGTTTGCTTTTGCACATCGAAACCAAAAATTAATCTCGCGGATACATATAATTCAGAAGAATAAGTGAGTGATTCATACACAGCATCCCTTTCTTTTATCGAGGGTTCTAGCAATTGATATCCTTTCGCAAATAATTGAAATGCAATTTCGTGATCTGGATCTTTAATTGTTGGAAACTTCTCAAGTTCTTCTGCCAAGCCTTGATTAATGAACCTACAAAATCCCTCGAATTGGATCTGACTAAATCCGGGTATTGTGGACATTCCCTCATTTCCATTCCGGAGCATCTTAATCTTAAGTTTCCTATTTATCGAAGAAAAATTCCATTATCAGCTCACTCTTTATCAATCCCTACGGATCAATCTAGCAATCATGGAATCTATATTCTGTTTACTGAATCACATGAAATTCTAGGGAACTCCACATACGTATTTCATATATGTATTTCATATATATGAATAAAGATAATTTTGACGAAAGTTCTACTTTTGCAGGGGTAGAAATGGAATTAAAATGAATGGATAAAAAAGTCCTAGAAAAAATTCTGCCACTTAAACTTTAGGATATTCTAATCAGATTGGATAGCAAAGATTTCTCGTTTTATCTCCTTTCTATGAAAGAAATAAAGCCATAATAATTTATAAGCACTAGAAAGTTTGACTTTAGTTCGATTTAGAATTTAGAATAGTACGCTTAGTTTTATTTTCAAAAAGAATTTGAAGGTTATTTTTTGTTTCGTAGTAATAGAATTGCTGAAAAATAAAGGATTTCGTTGTAGAATCCTAAAATAAAGTACTTACTTTTTTGAAGTACTTGCTAATCTAGTTATCCACCTATTCACATATCCTTTCTTTTATCGTAATTTCACTTGTGTGGGCCAAGAAAAGAAGGCCAGGCCATAATCTATATCAGAGCAAATTTCCTCTTTTTATTCAAGATATTTAATGCAATGAAAAATTAAAGCATGATTCCCCGTAGGGATATGTACATAAGGGGCATCCGTAGATAATAATGCTGTTCGGACCTGGAGTTTCCCTATATACAGATTAGGGAAACTATTACTCTATTTTATTATGCCATTAAAGGAGAGAATACCGATTTAAGAGTCGTTTACTACTGCAATTCAAAAAAAAATTCTAGTTAATGGTTCCAATTTGTTCTTAATTTTGCAGTCTGTGACTGGAAATCCGCTTTTGTTCCTTTGCCATTTCCATAGAATAGAAAGAAAATTCTCCTTTGCCATCTCAATAGAATAGAAAAAAAGGGGGTTTTAGTAAGAAAATATGGATGAATACTTGTTCTTTTCTCGATTTTAGATCGGATTTTTTGGCGGCATGGCCAAGTGGTAAGGCAGGGGACTGCAAATCCTTTATCCCCAGTTCAAATCTGGGTGCCGCCTGATCAATATAATACTTAGGATTATAGTACTAATCAAACTCAAAAATTTCGTACCCTCATAAGTTGGGGCAAGAGAGTAACTAGGTCTGGCGATACTGGATTTTGAGAATCCATACCATAGTTCTATCCTCAAACGAGGCTTTGTTTTGGCGGCAGTGGGCCAAACGGGGAACTACCAACAGAGATGAGGTAGCGTTTCCTTATTCTTTTATTAATTTGAATTGATTCGGGAATTTAAAACTTCCAAAGGTCCCTAAGTCTTTTTTCAATTTAAGATTGAAGAAGGGTCTTTCACTAAAGTAAAGGCTACGGATTCTGTCGAGAATCAGATTGAATAGGCTGATCAAAAATCAATTTCGGAGTTGTGGAGTGGATAAGGTCTCCTCACTCTTTCTATGAAAGAGTGAAAGTGGGGCAGTAGGGTTTAGGTCAAAAATAAACATGGGTAAAGTAGGTATCCAATAAATATTTATCTATCCTAATTTTATGGTATATTCTGACGTCCTTTGCTTATAAAAAGATAACAAAAGGAAGAAAAATCTCTCTATTCCCGTATCTTCTATTCAGGACATTCCCACACTCTTTCTTTTTTAAGGAAAAGGTATATGTATCATATTTATCCTTAATACTCTCCAATTCCACCAGAAATCATATAAGAATTTGATAGGAGTAAATTCCTTTAACCGATTCATCCATAGTCTTAGAGCAGAATTTTGACTCTGTACCTTTAATTCCACTATGATTATTGATCAATAGTAGAATAATTCCTTCATAGAAATAGGAGACATAATTTACATGGATATAGTAAGTCTCGCTTGGGCTGCCTTAATGGTAGTCTTTACATTTTCTCTTTCGCTAGTAGTATGGGGGAGAAGTGGACTCTAGGGATACTACTAATTGATTGAGTAGTCGAATTGTAGTATCAACTCTTTTCTTTAATTGATCATTTTATTTTGTATTAATCATTTTGCCAAACTTTATTTTTTCTCTATTTCTTTAGTTTTGTTTCACTCTTGTAAAAAAACTCTTTTTTCTTCTTTTAAGAAAGAGTCGTTCTATTCTTCTATGTTTCATTCTACTATAATAGAAATAGAAAGAAATAGAATAAGAAAGAGCGATTCTAGTAATTAAGAATTTCTACTAGAAGTGACGAGTAAAAATAAAGTTCTTTAATAAGAAAATTAGACTTTCTTACACGAAGCTATTCACAACATATCGCACATTTTCCATTTATACTCTTTTCTTATTCTTAGAAATTTTTTTTGTTCTTTTTTTTGAAGGATCTCGCGTGAAGCATCTCGCGTAATTTTTAAGTATGAAAGATTCGCAGGTTTTTTCCTTTTATTTACTTTTTTTCTTTTATTATAGTCTATTCTCGTATTATTTTTCTCCCTCTCCATGGATTCTTTCAATGAAGAATTGTCTTCGATTTTTTTGATTTTGACTTGCTTGAAATTAAGTGGATGTAGTGAAAAAAGAAGTTGAATTAGATTACTATTTCAATCTACTAATCTATTCTATGTAGATTCAAGATAATATAATAGAAAGAATCTAAAGTGTGGTAGAAAGAACTATATGTAGTTCTTTCTACCACACTTTAGGATTCCAACCGGATCCTTTCATTTAAGACTTGGATTTTTATTTTCTTTAATCCCTTTTTCATTTCTTCAATGATTAATTGGAATTCCAATTAATCATTTTGGCTGGCTGTTTTTACATAAATAATAAGTAAAAAGGCAGTAGGAACTAGAATGAACAATGCAGTAGCAATAAATGCGAGAATATTTACTTCCATAACGTCTTTATTTTATTTTTTCACAATAACTCGGGATGTAATCCCATGGAGAGGAAAAGGGGGTATCCCTGTAAATTCAATGGGAGGGCTTGCATTCTGATAATACTGAATCAATTCAATATTATGAATATTGGATCTATCAAATCAATTCATCGTTGATAGTAGAATAATATAACATATGAAGATGCCTTATCCATACTAAGACCAAAATAGGTTTTTTGATTGGATTCGGAACCCCTCCATTTTTCATCCTTTTCTACTTTTGCTTTTCTATTTCCCTTCCTTTTTCTTATAGTTATACATACTATTATGTATGTATGTATTATATAACCGACTTTCTATAGGTCACATAGACATCCAAATAAGCAGTAGAAGTAGAAATGAGATGGAGAAAAGAGGATCTGATCCAATATTTAAATTTAGGAAAAAGAGCGTTTGCTTGGTTTTTATTTTATTAGGTTACTGTCAATATCCGCTTTTTGGGTCTAAAGATGAGAGCAGATTCATAAAATGGACTGAGAATGAGGTAGATTCTTTCCAAGAATTCATTGAATATACACAAAGTTGGAACTACAAAATGGAAGTGGTGTGGTTTAACCCCTAAAAAGGAACTAATTATATTAAATTCATTCTCTAACAATAAACGAATCCAATTTGTGTATGGATTGGATTCTGGTAAAATACCGTAACTCTATGCCTTAAGATAAGAGTCAAATAGGAAGTTAAGATGAGGATGGTAGCATCATATCATAAAAATAGAGTAATATCCTAAATTATACTAATCCACGTATGATATGTATGTCTTTCCTTATCAACCGGAAGTAGTTAAAAAAAAGATTCCTATAAAGCTCTCTTTTTATTGAGAGCTGCGAAATAAAAAAAGTAAAGTAAGGGTTCTCCATAGATATTTGATCTTGCCTTCTGCACCCCCTTTTTCAGGGAAATTCTTGATGAAAAAAAGGAAAGATTCATTTTTTCATTCATTGAACCCTAGTTCGGGACTGACGGGGCTCGAACCCGCAGCTTCCGCCTTGACAGGGCGGTGCTCTAACCAATTGAACTACAATCCCTGCGGGGTGTATGGCATACCTATTCTTAAATAGAACCCTAGGAAGATTCGTCTGTTGTACTCTAAGAAATAGATGAATCATATACTACTACACTCACATAGGATATGTGGGTATAGTGAGAGTGGCATAACTAGTATGCCGCGATTTTTTATCCCTAAAAACAACTGATAATTCACCTTTCAATAAGAAAACAGTTTTCTTTGTAAGAAAAGAATCAGAGAGATATGGCTTAGAAATAAATTTCCCCTTCTTTTCTCTTTATCCTTTATTTCTATGGATCAGATATTTTTTTTTATCGAAGAAAAAAAGGATTTAGTTCATATTCACGAAGCCCTAGATTTTTGGGCCGAGCTGGATTTGAACCAGCGTAGACATATCGTCAACGAATTTACAGTCCGTCCCCATTAACCGCTCGGGCATCGACCCAGGAAGAATTTATTCTAGGGTTTTTGATAATCTATGATTAACCTCTTTTTATAATACTCCCTACCCCCAGGGGAAGTCGAATCCCCGCTGCCTCCTTGAAAGAGAGATGTCCTGAACCACTAGACGATAGGGGCATCACTAGACGATAGTGCTATATAGAACCACTCGTCATTATACTATAATGATAGTATGAGCAGTTTTTTGGAATTGTCAATATACTCGAATCGAAGAGTATAAATAGATCAAAGGAAAGAGTCTTTCCTACTTTTCTATTAAGCTTTCATAGGATTTTTTTTTAGTTGATGGTTAGATTAATTCACGGATCATCCCCTGCTTTTTAGGGAAATTCCTTTTACTTTTAATAGAATAAGAATAGATTAATAAAAAGGATTCTAGATTAGTTCAGTACAGATATTGATTTGATTGCTCTAACAGGAAAAAGAGTCCAATTTCATTTATTTTTTGCAATTTTAACTCTGTGCTTCGTTTAGTGTTCAGACCAAAAATATGGCATCTCATACTAAACGAAGTCATAAAATTCAATAAAAAACAGAGACATTTTCAAAAAAAAAAAAGAAAAAAAGTGAATGAATTTAGTAGAAAAGTACTCTATCGGATTCGAACCGATGACTTCGGTCTTGCCGTGGCATTACTCTACCACTAAGGGAAAAGCCCTTTATCGGATTTGAACCGATGACTTATGCCTTACCATGGCATTACTCTACCACTGAGTTAAAAGGGCTTTTTATTCAAAAATTAGCCACTTTCATTTACCATTATAGATCTACTGCATAATGTAGAAAATATATGTATATATTAATGTACATAATATATGTATATATAGATATATATGTAGAGATTTTATTTTCTCTATTGAGATATAGAAGTTTATTCATGGTGAGGTTCAAAAAGACCAAAGGGGCAATAAGAACTGCTGTTAAAAAAATGGTAGACTTTGTTTTTTTTATCTTTAGCCTATTCACTTTTCACGTGCTCAGAATGTTCTGCATAATTAGGACTTTTTTCTTCTATTGGCTGATCTTATGATGAGAACTTTCTCCATTTATGTTTTATTTCCCTTAAGTCTAATTGGGGGGTATAAAGGAATTCGCCCTCCTCATATACCCATATGGCTGGGTATTGTATTAATTTTCAGTGATATACTTCTTATCTGTTTTGGTGCGAGATTGAAACAATTTTTCACAGGCATTCCTTAGAAAAACCTTCGAGTTCAAAACTTTTCTATTTTTCAGTTTTGGATGGATTTGTTGCAGCAATTTTCAACGGGGACCCTTTGGAAATAAAAATAGTACTTGAACATTATCCAAAAGGTGTATTTTGAACAAACTATATTGGAGTTTTATCAACAATTTTATTCTAAAAAGTGCGCAGTTGAATTTATACTGCAGAGTATAAAAATTATTTTACAGCCTGCCTAACAAAAAAGAAAAGGAAGAAAGGGATTGATGGGTACTCTCGCCTATATCTCTTAGTGTATATTGTAGGAATAATCAAACTATAGAATACGAAGAATACGATCCTAATCGAAATGCATACATTTAGTTCATACGCTAGTGGCATGGTAAGAAGAGATTTCTTTTACAGACTAGAGAGGGGCCATCGAAATACTAAATTAAAGGTCTGCGATTGAAGTACCAACTGCTCACTTTTCTCCGTAGGTGGGATTAGCTTCTTCCTCGAATCGCTACCCTTGACAAAGGGTAGTGTTGGTATCATAATCTACATGTAGCGGGTATAGTTTAGTGGTAAAAGTGTGATTCGTTCTATTAATAACTGAATCTGAAATGATATACTTAAGGCATCCTTAAGTTTTTTTATATTCATATTCCGATGAAAACTTTAGTTCTTATAAAGGGTTTAATCCTTTTCCTCTCAATAGCATATTGAGGAAGAATATACATTCTCGCGATTAGTATCCAAAGACTAATGAAATTTGCATGCAAAATACAAATTTGATTATGAGTACAGAGGCGCGAAGCATAATTTTGCATTGGATTAAGTATTCCAATTGAATAAATATGAGTAAAGGATCTATGGATGAAGATACAAAAAAGTTTATTTCCAATCGTAACTAAATCTTCTTTTAGTTAAAAAAGAAATGGAAGCCCAATAGCTAAAAAACGATAGTTTTGGTTTACTAGAACCATCAGGATATTGTTTCAGCTCGGTGGAAACCCAACTCTTTTCCTCAGGATTTCTTGAATGAAATTAGGGAACGAAGTAAGTAGATTAGATAGATATTTAGGAGAATTTCTATCTCCTACTCTATAGGGATCATCTAGAAAGCAGAGAGCTTTGGTTCCATTCAGACAGAAAAGCTAACATAGATGTTAAGTGGTGAGAATAGCCATAAAGGAGCCGAATGAAATCAAAATTTCATGTTCGGTTTTGAATTAGAGACGTTAAAAATAATCAACCAACGTCGACTATAACCCCTAGCCTTCCAAGCTAACGATGCGGGTTCGATTCCCGCTACCCGCTCCATTCTGTATAAAAAGACTATTCTATTTGTCTAGACATGGTAGAGACTTGTATTCAACCTTTTTCGTCCACCAGTTTTTGGCCCTACAGAGCGGAGTAGAGCAGTTTGGTAGCTCACGAGGCTCATAACCTTGAGGTCACGGGTTCGATTCCCGTCTCCGCACTTAGCAATCCATATAAATAAATGGACTATTCTATTTGTATAGATATGGTAGATTGTATAGATATGGTAGAGGGCTAACCCTTTTTTTTATTCAGCAGGTAGAAAAGAAAAAAGAAATAAAAGAAAGGCACAGTCTATTCCCCTTTAAAAGCAATTTTCTCTTGTTTGTCTCGGTAAATCCCCGGTTTAGGGCACCTTCTTGGCAAGTTCGATTTTCGCCCCCGAAGCACTCTTTTTTTTTTTTGAGTCGAGTGCAAAGGATAAGATAGGAAGGGATACGGTACTAGACTAACAACTACTTAATTTAATATAAGTAGTTAAGTAGTCAACTAGACTGAATTTTTTATCATAGTACCTTACTAAATTAAGCTGGCGAGCGACGGGAATCGAACCCGTACCTTCTCCTT